GCAGCAGTACCTTGACCAACCCCAGGTCCAATAGAAGCAAGTCCGACGGCCAACCCAGCAGCAATAACAGAAGCGGCAGAAATCAGTGGATTCATGAGAAGTTCCTCGCACCCAAAATAAAATAAAGAAAAGAAATAGTTAATGATACAATCAACCAACAAATTATGACTTAATTATTCAATCACTAAGATTTATCCAGTCGAAGTAATTAAGAATTCCGAATTGAAAATATTTATTGAACTATCCGAACTACTTCGATATTTCTTTTTTCGTTTCTATCCACGTAGTTTTTGTGAATCCATACAACTTTTGTTCTTATCTTACCTTCCATTTCTGAACCATTCTTTGAATTCTTCGTTCTTTTTCTTGATTTAATCTCTTTAGTCATTCAATATTCAATTCACAATTACAGATGAATTACAGATGAAACAGAAGGGCTTTTTTTTTGAATCCCTATCTAAATTTACAGTAGCAGGGCAAATTTAGATATTTAGATATTATAGTTAGTTCATATATAACTAGTTAATATCTAATATCACATATACATGTGTTTCTTCCATACCGTAAACCAATTATCCGTGTCTTAGATTCAATCGGATTAGAGAATCATTCTTTGAAACATCAAAAAAATAAAGAGTTGTCTTATAGTGATTAGAGTATATACACCTAGTTCGACCCCCCCCACTCCTACTTACTCTATTTTTGTTTTTAATCTCGGTTTTTTGAAAGCCCTTTCTTCCTTTTTATTATTATCCCACACATGGATATAATTAATCTAAATCAATGGATATAATCAATCTAAATGAATTCGTTAGACCGAATTATTGCATAGAAATATCAGGATTTGAGTGATCTAAGTTCATGTAATTTGATTTTATTATTTATGAAAATTCTCTTTTGGTCAATCGTTGAATTGAATGTGAATGATTGAAACGGGAATCTGTTCTAGTTCTATATAATATCTTTTTTTTAATCACATGTCGTAAACGGAGATATCATACGAAATTTTGGCTCCTAATATCTAATATACTAATAATATATATCTAATATACTAATAATATATAGCTAATATACTAATAATATATAGACTAATAATATATAGAATTTATTCTATATAATTTATAATTTATTATATAATTTATTATATATAATTTATAATAATTTATATAATCTAATAAAAAATTAAAAAATAAAAATAGTTAATAAATATGTTATAGTTATAATTGAATGAACAAAACAAAATACAACAAAAGAATATATATATATAAAAAAAAAAAGAATATTCATTGGGGAAATAGAAATTGGTCAAACAAAAGAGTATTTTTAGGAAAAAGATCTTTTAGATAGATCTCTTTCCTTTTTTTTTTTTACAATTCCCTGGTATTTTACTATTACACTAAATCGTATACTTATTTTACACTAAATCGTATACTTATTTTATTTATACCTTATTGCATCTTTCTTTTTTTTTTTTACTTTTTTTAGAAATTTTCAAAATTTCTTTCTATTTTATATATTTATGTTCCCTAAATAGATTATCTTGAGCCACACATACATTGCGGCGGACTAAACTAAAAAAATACTATTTCGAAAACTAGTCAATGATGGCCTTCCATGGATTCACCTATATAAGCCGCAGCTAAAGTAGCAAAAATAAGAGCTTGAATACCGCTTGTAAATAATCCAAGGAACATGACAGGTATAGGAACTACTAAAGGTACTAAAGAAACAAGAACAACAACTACTAATTCATCAGCTAATATATTTCCGAAAAGTCGAAAACTAAGCGATAAGGGTTTTGTGAAATCTTCTAAGATGTTAATCGGTAAAAGGATTGGAGTTGGTTGGATGTATTTACCAAAATAAGCTAATCCTTTTTTTGAAAGACCCGCATAGAAATATGCTACTGACGTAAGTAAAGCTAATGCAACGGTAGTATTTATATCATTTGTGGGTGCAGCTAACTCCCCATGAGGTAACTGTATGATTTTCCAAGGCAAAAGAGCCCCTGACCAATTCGAAACAAAAATAAATAGAAACATAGTTCCAATAAAGGGAACCCACGGACCATATTCTTCTCCAATCTGAGTTTTGCTCACATCTCGAATGAATTCAAGGACATATTCAAAGAAATTCTGACCGAAAGTCGGAATGGTTTGCGGATTTCGAACAACTAGAATGGCTGAAACTAATAAGATAGCAATTACAACCCAAGAAGTAATAAGTACTTGGGCATGCACTTGGAAACCCCCTATTTGCCAATAGAAATGTTGACCTACTTCCACAGCAGATATATCGTATAATCTTTTTAATGTGTTGATGGAACATAATAGAACATTCATATTGCCCTGCCCTCTAAAAGAAATAGAACTTTAAAAGGAATTATTTTGATTCAACCATCTCCTTTTTGACTTGTCTACTTAAATTTGATATTTTGAATACCGACTAATCACATAATATTTCCGGTTATTTTTATCTTTTTCTTTTTTGTGCAATTCAG